TTTTTCTTTTTCGTTTCACATTTATCATCAACCAAATGGGGGAATTTCCATTTCTTCGACTAGTACCGATTCGATTGATGGGAGAGAGGCATATGTGGATTAGTACAATTATTATATTATTAGCATCAGATTCAGGATTCCACGGGATACCGTACTGTACTGGGTCTGGCTTTTTCAATTACTCCCGATCTGTGAAATATGAAATAGAGTAGAGTATTGTATGTTTCCCGGGAGTACATACATAAATGGAATTTGTACAATATAAAATAAATTGAACATAGTTACTGTGTATAGAATAGTATAGAATACTTTTTTTTTAAGATTAAAATAAAAGTATATCCTTTTCGGGCCCTATTTTGTGTAACCTCAATTTCAAATTTTACTAATTTGAAATAATCTATCTCATTCAAATTTCGCATTGAGCTTTTGATATATGCGTCCCATTCCTAATCCAATGAAAGAGGATATTCAAAAAATAAAGATCAAACAAGGATCACTTTTTTATTAGCGAGGTAATGAATTTTTTTTTTTTTTATAAGGGTTTTTCCTTGAAAGAACAAACTTTTTAAATTTATATATAAATATATAAAAAAATAGTTAATTTGATGGAATATTCGATTTTTTTATATTTTTTTATACCGGAATTTGTACTCGTCTTTATCATACTTCTTTTGTTTTCCAAGAAGATTGGATCATTAAAAAAAGGAGTTTATAACTTAGCTCCTTCCTTTTTTTTCATTGAGCTTCTATTGTTTGTTGGGGTTTGTTTCGAACCAATGGTAAGTGGAAAGGCGGTTAGATGATACTTCATCAGATGATTGTACAAAGAGGGCGGTAGGTTATAGAAAAGAAAGAATGGAAAAGAATGATAAATAAATAAAGGAATTATTGATTGTATCGGGAATCAAATTTTGAGTTCAGTATGGATAAAAGATCGTCCTATGTTATACTATTCAATTCTTGACGATGAATCGATTTGATAGCTCCGATATTGTTATTCATGATATTGATCCGATTCGATATCATCGAGATGTAATGCATCCCATTGAATTTACAGGCGAAAGATTTATTATCTCTATGGGATTAACTCCCGAGTTATTGCGAATTAAAGAAAAATTAAACAATGAGATTATGGAAGTAAATATTCTCGCATTTATTGCTACTGCACTGTTTATTCTAGTTCCTACTGCTTTTTTACTTATAATATACGTAAAAACAGTCAGCCAAGGTGATTAATTTGAATTAAACTTTATTTTTTATTTCTTATCAATAATTGCAGAGAAGAAAAGGATAAAAATTAGAAAAGGATAAAAATTTCGCGTCTTAAATGAAATGGGCAGACTAGAATCAGTCGTATTCTATGAGATACGATAGTATGGTAGAAAGATTCAGATATTTCTTTCTACCATACTATCTAGTATTGTTATTGTAGTGTATAAAGTTGTATTGTAATGCGGGTTAATTTAATATAGATTAATATAGATCAATCTACAATAGTATCATCATATTCCTTTTCTATATATAGAAATCGATTTAATTACGTATTTAATTACGTATATATAATTAATTACGTATATATAATATATATAGTGATAATGTATATTATATAGTATCCCAATTCTATTTCTTTACTTTATCTATTTGTATTTAATTTGTGTTGATTTCAATTAAATTAATTTGAAATAATCGAAAGCGACTTTTACGATTCGAATTCCTAGATTTCTGATTATTTTCAATATGAATCCCGATCGAAAGAATCAATGACTTCTTCGGATTTCGAAAAGGATTAGTAAAACCCGTCGACTTTTAACGTTTGAACCATGATATGAAATGGGTTCAATAAAACAAGCAAAACATAAATAAAATTTCTAAAATAGTAAAACTAAAACAAGCGGCGCAATATGTGACTCGCCCAAGACAATATTTTAGGATGTGCAGTATCTCGTTGGACAACTACTATGTTGTTTCCCAATGTGTATCCACGTAATGGAATAACCGAATAGTTTTCTCTTTGATCTTTGAACAGTAAAGAGGTAAACAAAATAAAAAAAGAAGTTCCGTTCTTCCTCATGGTCCATATCTAACTTTGGTAAGAGTCAGTTCATCGAAATAGAAAATTTATGAAGAATTCAGTTGGAATAAATTTCCTACCATTTGTATTCCTTTTACTTTTTTTACTTTCAAAATACGAACACGGAAATAATTGAAATATTTCTTTGATTGAAAGAGTATTCTTCATATATATTTATTATTCATAGAATACATTACTCAACTAAAATCCAAGAGAATTTCGAAATGAAGATATTTTTCATTTCTATTTCAATTTAAAAATAAAATTTTAAATTGAAATAGTGAAATTTAAAATAAAAAAAACTTTGGCGAACGATCTATAAAAACAAGTGATACTGTTTAGTTCCTAAACTCAATTAGTAGTACTTCTAGAGTCCACTCCTTCCCCATACTACTAGTGAAAGGGAAAACGTAAAGACTACCATTAAAG